CAAGCATTTACCTTTCTAGTTAGAGACCAGCGTCTTGGGGCTAACGTGGGATCTGCTCAAGGACCTACTGGTTTAGGTAAATATCTAATGCGTTCCCCAACGGGAGAGGTTATTTTTGGAGGAGAAACTATGCGTTTTTGGGATCTCCGTGCTCCTTGGTTGGAACCTCTAAGGGGGCCAAATGGTTTGGACTTGGGTAGGCTGAAAAAAGACATACAACCTTGGCAAGAACGACGTTCCGCGGAGTATATGACTCATGCTCCTTTAGGTTCTTTAAATTCTGTGGGTGGCGTAGCTACCGAGATCAATGCAGTCAATTATGTCTCTCCTAGAAGTTGGTTAGCTACCTCTCATTTTGTTCTAGGATTCTTCCTATTCGTGGGTCATTTGTGGCATGCGGGAAGGGCCCGTGCAGCTGCAGCGGGATTTGAAAAAGGAATCGATCGCGATTTTGAACCTGTTCTTTCCATGACTCCTCTTAACTGAGACAGGGGATCCAATGCATGAAGTAGAAATAATTGATTTAATTCCATCTTAAAAAGTATTCCCCTTTCCTTTCGTTTTTTCTTTTTCAATTCATTTATTATATCTATTTAATTTAATATATTTAAATACTTTTTTCTGGCTCGGCTAGGTGGAATAGCCGAGCTATTCTGCTTTATAACATAATACCGGTCAGGCCAAACTAATAAAGAAACCAATATATTCAATGAGTAAAAGGAGAGAGAGGGATTCGAACCCTCGATAGTTCTTTGTTCCGAACTATACCGGTTTTCAAGACCGGAGCTATCAACCACTCGGCCATCTCTCCGAGAGACAATTTCTATTTTATTCGCCTGAATAGAACATGGCCATATGAGTTGATACCATAACTATCTGTAGAAACACCCCGGGGGGGTTTGAATTTCTATTTTGATGTAGTCTCTATAGATAGATGCATGATCCAGCATGCCTGTTTGTGAAGTAAATCCAAACCCCCTCTCAACTCCATGTCCGAATAAAAAGAAAAAAAATACCAAATTCAATCAAACAAATAGGAATAAGTTCGAAAGGGCCAATCTATTTAGGGTCAAATCCCTCCATGATGTATTTTATTCCAATTGATTTGGACAAAGAGAGGGATAAAATGGTATAGTTCATTTCTTGGTAGCTTGGAGGATTACAAGCATGACTATTGCTTTCCAATTGGCTGTCTTTGCATTAATTGCTACTTCACTAATCTTAGTGATTGGTGTACCCGTTGTATTTGCTTCTTCTGATGGTTGGTCGAGTAATAAAAATATAGTATTTTCAGGTACATCATTATGGATTGGCTTAGTCTTTCTAGTGGGCATCCTTAATTCTCTCATCTCTTGAACCTCTTTGTACAGAATCAAAAAATGGACCCTTCCCCCCCAACTTTTTCTTTATTTTTCTTTTTTTGGGGGGGACTCATATTGAATTGAAATGTGTCTCACAATCCGATTCTTTCGTTCCTTGTGGGGAGGGGTCCAAACCAAAGCCGCCTTTTTGAATGAAAAAAAAATGTCCAATAATAATTATTTGAATCCTTCTGATTTTAGCTCTGCACAAATGGGTCGAGATACATATATGATATATTATATATGTATGGACATAATTCCTGCATATTAGGAACAAGAAAAATGCGGATATGGTCGAATGGTAAAATTTCTCTTTGCCAAGGAGAAGATGCGGGTTCGATTCCCGCTATCCGCCCATTGTAATGTTATATGAGAAATAATTCGGTCTAGTTGCCCGCAATAGTGTAGTGGTTCTATCTTCCCTTTTTCCTACCATCCAAAAAAAAAGAATAATTAATTACTAATAAAAAGAGTTATACCGATAATAAAAAGAATTCTACCGAAAAAAAATGTTGCGGAGACAGGATTTGAACCCGTGACCTCAAGGTTATGAGCCTTGCGAGCTACCAAACTGCTCTACCCCGCGCAAAAGAACTGGGAACTAATGGACGAACAAGGATTGCACGTGCCCGCTCTACCGTATTCTATAGAAATAGAATAGCCTATTTCTATAGAATGGTAAAGGGGCCCCTCTATGATCATTGATCATAGAGATCAATAGAAATATGAGGAAGTGGTTTTTTTATCCTTACCAACTTGATCTTGTTGCCCCCGGCAACAAACATGCATGAACCCTTTCGCGAAGTATGTGTCCGGATAGCCCAAAGTCCCGATAGTTACCTCTGGGCCTTCCAGTCAAAAAACAACGTCGATGAAGGCGTATAGGTGCACTATTTCGTGGTGGGGATTGCAATTTTCCATGAATTTCCCATTTGTCAGTCAACGACGAAACCTTGCTTATTTTTTTTTTTGAGGATCGGCGAATCAAATGATATTTTTGTTCTAATTTCTGCCTCTTCCTTTCCCTCTGAATCAAACTTTTCCTTGCCATAATGGTTCAATTCCTATTATCAATGATACGGGTCGGATCCTAGATGTAGAAATAGAAGAAGGCGGACTCCCTTCTCCATCGAATCAAA